GGGTACTGCAGAACATGTACGATCCCCTTCTAACGGGAAAATCAAATTTAATGAGGATTTGGTTCATCCCACACGTACACGCCATGGGCATCCTGCTTTTCTATGTTATATGGACTTGTATGTAACTATTGAAAGTGAAGATATTCTATATAACGTGACTATTCCACAAAAAAGTTTTCTTTTAGTTCAAAATGATCAATATGTAGAATCAGAACAAGTGATTGCCGAGATTCGCGCGGGAACATACACTTTGAATTTTAAAGAAAGGGTTCGAAAGCATATCTATTCCGACTCCGAAGGAGAAATCCACTGGAGTACTGATGTGTACCATACACCTGAATTTGCATATAGTAATGTCCACCTCTTACCAAGAACAAGCCATTTATGGATATTAAAAGGAAGTTCGTGCAGATACCGTGTAGTCTCTTTTTCAATACATAAGGATCAAGATCAAGTTCATTCTCTTTCTGTTTCTGCCGGAGGAAGATATATTTCGAGCTTTTCAGGAAATAATGATCAAGTTAGATACAGATTCTTTAGTTCGGATCTTTCTGGTAAAAATCAAAGTAAGATTACTGACTATTCAGAGCATAATCGAATCATATGTACTGGTCATTGTAATCTCATATATCCCCCAATTCTACATGAGAGTTATGATTTATTGGCAAAGAGGCGAAGAAATAGATTCATCATTCCATTCCAATCGATTCCAGAACGGGAGAAAGAACTAATGTCCCCTGCCGATATCTCGATTGAAATACCCATAAATGGTATTTTCCGTCGAAAAAGTATTTTTGCTTATTTCGATGATCTTCAATACAGAAGAAACAGTTCAGGAATTACTAAATATGGGACTATAGGAGTGCATTCAATCCTCAAAAAAGAGGATTTGATTGAATATCGAGGAGTCAAAGAATTTAAGCCAAAATACAAAATGAAAATAGATAGATTTTTTTTCATTCCCGAGGAAGTACATATTTTACCTGAATCTTCTTCCATAATGGTACGGAACAATAGTATCATTAGAGTGGATACACGAATTGCTTTAAATACAAGAAGCCGAGTAGGCGGCTTGGTCCGAGTGGAGAAAAAAAAAAAAGAGATTGAACTTAAAATCTTTTCTGGAGATATCCATTTTCCCGGAGAGACAGATAAGATCTCCCGACACAGCGGGATCTTGATACCACCAGGAACGGTAAAAAAAAATTCGAAGGAATCAAAAAATTTGCAAAATTGGATCTATGTCCAACGGATTACACCTACTAAGAAAAAGTATTTTATTTTTGTTCGGCCCGTAATCATATATGAAATAGCAGACGGTCTAAATTTATCAACACTTTTCCCTCAAGATCTGTTGCAGGAAAGGGAAAACCTGCAACTTCGAGTTGTTAATTATATCCTTTATGGATATGGTAAACCTGTTTTGGGAATTTCTGACCCAAGTATTCAATTAATTCGTACTTGTTTATCGCTGGATTGGGATCAAGAAAAAAAAAGTTCTTCTATTGAGGAGGCTCATGCTTCTTTTATTGAAGTAAGTACAAGAGGTTTGATTCGATATTTCTTACGAATTGACTTAGTGAAATCCCATAGTTTGTATAGCCGAAAAAGGAAGGATTTCTCAAGTTCTGGATTCCTCTATGATAATGCGTCAGAGCGTGCCAATATCAATCCATTTTCTCTCAAGGCAAGAATTCAACAATCACTTAGACAAAATCAAGGAACTATTAGTACGTTGTTGAATAGAAATAAGGAATACCAATCTTTGATAATTTTATCATCACCTAATTGTTTTCGAATGGGTCCATTCAACAATGTAAAATATCACAATGTGATAAAAGAAAGAATTAAAAGCGATCCTATAATTTTAATTAGGAATTACTTGGGCCCTTTAGGAACAGCTCTTCAAATTGCGAATTATTCTTCATATTCATTTTACCATTTTATAACTCATAATCAGATCTCGGTAACTAAATATTTGCAACTTGAGCTTGACAATTTAAAAAAGAACGTTCAAGTAATTCAAATTAAATATTATTTAATGAATGAAAATGGGAGAGTTTCTAAGCCCGATCCATGCAGTAACATCATTTTGAATCAATTCAATTTGAATTGGCATTTTCTCTATCATGATTATCATCACAATTATTGTGAAGAAAGATCCCCAATAATTAGCTTGGGGCAGCTGATTTGTGAAAATCTATGTATAGCCAAAAATGGGCCACACCTAAAATCGGGTCAAGTTATAATTGTTCAAGTCGACTCGGTAGTAATAAGATCAGCTAAGCCTTATTTGACCACCCCAGGCGCAACTCTTCATGGCCATTATGGAGAAATCCTTTCCGAAGGCGATACGTTAGTTACATTTATATATGAAAAATCAAGATCTGGTGATATAACGCAGGGTCTGCCAAAAGTGGAACAAGTGTTAGAAGTGCGCTCTATTGATTCAATATCGAGCAACCTAGAAAAGAGAGTTGAAGGTTGGAACGCGTGTATA